CGACGAGGTATAATCAAAGGTTCTATGCGGACTCAAAGGCGTAAAGTAGTTATTTGGGAATTGTTTCAAGCAAACGCACATTCTCCTCTTTTTTTGGACAGAATAGAAAAATCCGCCCTGTTTTCTTTGAATATTTCCAGATTAATTAAATCAATTTTTAGCAATTGGGTGGGGAACAAGGAAGCATTCCAAATTATAGAGAATACAGAAGAAAAAACCAAAAGAGAACAAAACAAAGAGAAAATAAAACTAAAGGAAAAAGCGCGAATAGAGATAGCAGAGACTTGGGATACCATTCCTTTTGCGCAAGTAATAAGAGGTTTGATGTTACTAACTCAATCTTTTTTTAGAAAAAATATTCTAGTACCTTGGTTGATAATTGCAAAAAATATTGGACGTATATTACTATTGCAACGTCCTGAATGGATAGAAGATTTCCGGGAATGGAATAGAGAGATACATGTTAAATGTACCTATAACGGTGTTCCCTTATCAGAAACAGAATTTCCGAAAAACTGGTTGATGGACGGTATTCAAATCAAAATAATATTTCCCTTTTGTCTAAAACCTTGGCACCAATCCAAATTTGGATCCTCTCCAAAAGATCTAATTAAAAACGAAACACCATCTTTTTCTTTTTTAACAATTTGGGGAATGGAAGCTGAAGTTCCTTTTGGTTCGCCCCAAAAACGACTTTCCTTTTTTAAACCCATTTTTGGAGAATTGAAACAAAAAATGGGAAAATTGAAAAAGAAGTCTTTTCGAGTTCTACGCGTTTTCAAAGGAAAAACAAAATTATTCGGAAAAGTTTCAAACGAACACCCAAAACTAGTTCTAAAAAGGATTCTTGTTTTGAACAAAATAAAAAAAGAACTTTCAAAAGTAAATCCAATTCTATTATTTCGATTAAGAGAAGTATATGAATCGAATGAAATTAAAGAAGAAAAAGATTCTATAATCAGCAATCAGATAATTCAGGAATCCTTTAATCAAATTGCGTCCGCGGGTTTGACCAATTCTTCATTGACATTAACAGAAAAAAAAATAAAAGATTTGACTGAGCGAACAGGGACAATTCGAAATCAAATAGAAAGAATAACAAAAGAGAAAAAAAAAGAAACGTCAAAGATAAATAATATTAGTCCTAACAAAACAAGCTCTAATGCTAAAAGATTCGAAAAATGGGAAACAATAAAAAGAAGAAATATTCGATTAATCTATAAATTACCTCTGTTTTTGAAATTTTTCATTGAAAGAGTATACACAGATATATTTTTATCTATCCTTACTATTCCCAGAATGAATACAGAACTTTTTCTTGAATCAACAAAACAAATTCTGGATAAATCCCTGTCCAATAATGAAGTAAAGCAAGACCAAATTAATAAAAAAAAGAAAAATGTAATTCCGTTTATTTCGACTATTAAAAAGTCACTTGAGAACATTAGGTATATTCAAAGAAATTCACATATTTTTTATGACTTATCCTACGTGTCACAAGCATATGTATTTTACAAAATATCACAAATTCCAGTTAGTAACTTGCAGAACTTAGGATCTATTCTTCAATACCAAGGAATCTCTTTTTTTATTAAGCCTAAAATAAAGGATTCTTTGGAAAAACAAGGAGTGATTCATTCAAAATGGGGTGATAGGAAACTTACGAGTTATGAAATAACTCAATGGAAAAACTGGTTAAGAGGGTATTCTCCATACGATTTATCGCAGATTGGATGGTCTATATTAATACCTGCAAAATGGCGAAATAAAGCTCATCAGCATGGTATAGCTAAAAAGGAAAAATTAAGCAAATGCTATTCATATGAAAAAGACCAATTAAGTGATTCAAAAAAAAAGGGGGAAATCTATACATTATCGCATAAAAAAGAGAATTTTCACAAATACTATAGATATGATCTTTTAGCATATAAAGTTCTTAACGCCGAAAAATCCCCTTTTTTTAGATCCTCCTTTCAAGCAAATAAGAACTCGGAGTTTTCTTATAACATGCAGAAAGACCCATTTTATGATACGCCGAGAAACATGCCTATCTATAATTATGCAGATATCCTATCGATGGAAAAAATGGGGAATAGAAAATATTTAGATTGGGCCATTTTTCATTTTGATCTTAAACAAAAACTGGATATTAAGGCCTGGATCACAATTGATTCCAATCGGAATGAAAATATTCAACTGGGTACTAATAATTTTCAAAAAATTTCTAAAAAAGATCTTTTTTATCTTATGATTCCAGAAATCAATCGACCAAATTCCCACAAAGAAAAAGTTTTTGTTGATTGGATGGGAATGAATGAAAAAATGCTAAAAGGTTCCATATCAAATCTGGAAATTTGGTTCTTCCCAGAGTTTGTATTACTTTATAATACATATAAAACGAAACCTTGGTTTATACCAAACAAATTGCTTTTTTTAAATCGAAATACAAATGAAAATAGTAGTGAAACTAAAAAGATTAATGAAAAGCAAAAAGGAAGTTTTTTGAAACCATCAAATAAAAAACAAGAAGAACCCACAAACCGCGGAGATTTTGTATCCGTTCTCTCACACCAAAAACATATTGAAGAAAATGATGCAAGCTCAGACATGAAACAGGGAAAAAAGAAAAAACAATACAAAAGTAACCTAGATTTCTTCCTGAAACGTTATTTACTTTTTCAATTGAGATGGAACGATACTTTAAACCAAAGACTGATGAATAATATCAAGGTATATTGTCTCCTGCTTAGACTGATAGAGCCAAGTGAACTTACTCTATCCTCAATTCAAAAGAGAGAATTTAGTTTGGATATAATGCCGGTTAAGAATAATTTAACTCTTACAGAATTGATCAAAAAGGGAATATTGATTATAGAACCCATTCGTTTGTCTAGAAAAAACGATGGACAATTTCTTATGTATCAAACCATAAGTATTTCGTTGGTTCATAAGAGTAAGTACCAAACAAATAAAAAATACCAAGAACATAAATATGTTTCTAAAAATGATTTTGATTTGTTTATTCCTGAAAATATTTTATCATTTAGAAGTCGTAGAAAGTTGAGAATTCTAATTTCTTTCAATTCAAAGCACCAAAACGGCGTAGATAGAAATCTAGTATTTTGGAACGGAAAGAAGATAAAAAATAGCAGTCAAGCTTCGTCTGACAACAAGAATCTTGATAAAGAGAAAAATCAATTAATGAAATTTAAACTCTTCCTTTGGCCTAATTATCGATTAGAAGATTTAGCCTGTATGAATCGTTATTGGTTTAATACCAATAACGGCAGCCATTTCGGTATGTTAAGGATACATATGTATCCACGATTGAAAAGTCGGGGATAATAATTATGTATATATCATATACCTTACTTCATTTTTATTTTAAGGTTAAGTTCTGGGTATTTATAGAGTATGTGGAGTATATGAAAGAAAAGAAGTACGCGGATCCCACACTCTTATCTTCTATTCATATATCCAACATGAAATCAATAATGTAAGAATTCAATCTCGAAATGAATCAACAGAACTTTTTGCATTTTAGGTCTAAATCCTTAAATGTGAAAATGTACCAATCTTTTTATATCTCACTCGAATTTAAATTAAAATAGGATTGATTTGAATTCATTAAATTAGGAGTTCATAAAAAAATTTGCATTCGATTTTTGTATATACCACCTTCAAATTAATTATTATTACTGATCGGTAAAATCCATATCTGCCAAAGGGAAGTTTTTTTATGGTAAAAAATTCATTCATTTCGGTTATTTCTCAAAAAGAAAACGCGGAAAACAGAGGGTCTGTGGAATTTCAAGTATTCACTTTCACCACTAAGATAAGGAGACTTACTTCACATTTGGAATTGCACAAAAAAGATTCTTCATCGCAGAGAGGTTTGCGAAAAATTTTGGGAAAACGCCAACGGCTGCTGGCCTATTTGTTCAAAAAAAACAGAGGGCGTTATAAAGAATTAATAGGGGAGTTAAATATTCGAGAGATAAAAACTCGTTAATTTGACGCCTAATACCTAAAATTAAATTTTGATAAACTCTTCTTTTTACGTTCAGCAATGCATGGAAGAATGACTCGGAAAAAAACTTATGATTGCACCAACTACAAGAAAAGACCTCATGATAGTAAATATGGGTCCTCAACACCCATCAATGCACGGCGTTCTTCGCCTGATCGTTACTCTCGATGGTGAAGATGTTATCGACTGTGAACCAATATTGGGTTATTTACATCGAGGGATGGAGAAAATTGCGGAAAATCGAACAATTATACAATATTTGCCTTATGTAACACGTTGGGATTATTTAGCTACTATGTTCACAGAAGCAATAACTGTAAACGGACCCGAACAGCTAGGCAATATTCAAGTACCTAAAAGGGCTAGCTATATCAGAGCTATTATGTTGGAGTTGAGTCGTATCGCTTCTCATTTGTTATGGCTTGGCCCTTTTATGGCAGATATTGGGGCACAGACCCCTTTCTTCTATATTTTTCGAGAACGAGAATTGATATATGACCTATTCGAAGCTGCTACCGGTATGCGCATGATGCATAATTATTTTCGTATCGGAGGAGTAGCTGCCGATCTACCTCATGGTTGGATAGATAAATGTTTGGAGTTTTGCGATTATTTTTTAATCGTCATTGCTGAATATCAAAAACTTATTACACGGAATCCTATTTTTTTAGAACGAGTTGAAGGCATAGGCATTATTCGCGCAGAAGAAGCACTAAATTGGGGTTTATCGGGACCAATGCTACGAGCTTCCGGAATACAATGGGATCTTCGTAAAGTGGATCGTTATGAGTGTTATGATGAATTTGATTGGGAGGTTCACTGGCAAAAAGAAGGGGATTCATTAGCTCGTTATTTAGTACGAATGAGTGAAATGGCCGAATCCATAAAAATTATTCAACAGGCCTTGGAGGGAATTCCTGGAGGGCCCTATGAAAATTTAGAAATACGACGCTTTGAAAGAATAAAAAAA